AAAATGAAAACTTATTTTTAGGTAAATCCATTGCAAAACGTTTTTGTAGAATGCTCAATATCTGTTTTACATCTTCTGTTCTAAAATATTCGATTTTCATAAGATCCTCTTGACTGTTACTCAAAAGGTCCAATAATGTATGTATATTGGACCTTTTGAGACAATTATAGGTCCTGGAAGGCAATTCTAATTGGTCAATAAAAATAGATTTGAATGCAATTCCTTTTTTATTTTTCTTTAGATTAGACAATCCATCATGAAAGGTCAAAAGGGGTAAAGTCAATTTGTTTTGATTTTCTTCCAAATTAGTGTTTTCCTCTTCCGCGTGTAGAAAAGGAATAAATAAATCAATCAAATTACGAGAAGCCTCATAAAGTGCTTCTTTTGGAGTTAAACTTCCATTTGTCCATATTTCTAGAAAAAGGATCTCTTGTTTTTCATTCCCATTCCCATAGGAATAAATACTATGATTCGCATTTCGAACAGGCATGGATACAGCATCTATAGGATAACTTCCATCTTGAGAGTGATTTGTGGATTTTATACGATACCCACGATCTCTCTTGATTTGTAATTCAATACGCAAATCAAGAGGCTCTGTCAGGTTAGCTATATGTTGTGTAGTGTCAACTATTTTTACAGAAGGTGGTGAGATGATATCTTGAGCAGTCACACATTTTGGGCCTTTTACGCAAATGAATGCGTTTCGAACTCCATACATATTACTTCTCAATACAATTTCTTTCAAATTCATTAAAATTTCATGTACGGATTCTTCAATACCTGCTATTGTCGAGTACTCATGTGGTACCCCCTCAAATTTTGCGCGTGTGATGCATGTTCCTTCTATTTCTCCAAGTAAAACCCTTCGCATGGCAATACCTATGGTATCGGCTTGACCTTTCATAAGCGGGGACAGAATGAAACGTCCATAATAAAGACGCTTACTGTCTACTCTTGATTCAACACACTTCCACTGTAGTGTTCGAGTGGATTCTGCTACTTCCTCTCGAACCATACTAATATATTATGATATGATTGGTAAATCATTTATTTCTCTTGAAATCCATTTAATTCTTATTTTTATACACGCCTTTTTTTAGGGGGTCTACATCCATTATGTGGCATAGGGGTTGCATCGCGTACATAACTTAAAACTAGACCACTTCTACGAATGGCTCGTAGTGCTGCATCTCTTCCGGGACCAGGACCTTTTATTATGACTTCTGCTCGTTGCATACCCTGATCCACCACCGTCCGAATGGCATTTTGTGCTGCGTCTTGAGCAGCAAAAGGTGTCCCTCTTCTTGCACCCTTGAATCCAGAAGTACCGGCGGAGGACCAAGAAACCACCCGACCTCGTACATCTGTAACAGTTACAATGGTATTGTTGAAACTCGCTTGAACATGAATAACTCCTTTTGGTATTCTACGTCCAGTTTTACGTGAACCAGTACGTCCATTCCCGCGTGAACCAATTCTTGGTATAGGTTTTGCCATCTTTTATCATCTCATAAATATGAGTCAGAAATATACGGAGATATCCATTTCATGTTAAAAATTTTTGATCTTTTTTTTTTTTACTTACATGAATCCTTCCTAAAGTGAGTTTCTTTTAAGAAAGATTGCCCTTATCCTTGTCTTTGTTTATGTTTCGGGTTGGAACAAATCACTATAATTCGTCCGCGCCTACGAATCAGTCGGCATTTTTCACAAATTTTACGAACAGAAGCTCTTATTTTCATATTTAGAATTCCTTACTTTTGCATTTTTTAATCCACTCTTTGTTTGAAAGAAAAAAATCTCTTTCATTTTGTAATCCCAAATTATAGCCCCACGAGGGGAATGTAAAAAAAAAAAAAAATACCTAATCATTCAAATCTTTGTTGCGAAGTCTATAAATTATACGTCCTCTGGTTGAATCATAACGACTTACTTCAATTTTGACCCTATCCCCCGGTAGTATACGTATAAAACTGCGTCGAATCCTCCCCGAAACATAACCTAGAATTAAATCTTCATTATCTAAACGGACCCGGAACATACCGTTTGGAAGTGATTCAGTAATTAAACCTTCATGAATCAATTTTTGTTCTTTCATTCCGGGTGACCTCCCTTGAAGTATCAACTAATGGAGGTGTAGTCATATAACCGACCCCTCCTCTCTTTTTTGCAGATAGTAAGTTACAGATCCAATTAGGATGCCAAAAGAGAAGGATCACCATATATAACACAAAAGTTCTCCCCCAATTTTTTTTAGTCGGGCTTCTCGATCTGTCATTATACCTTGAGAAGTGGAAAGAATTGCAATCCCCATTCCACCTAAAATCTTAGGAATTCGTTGATAGTTAGAATAGAGTCGTAGACCGGGTCGACTGATACGTTTTAAAATAGTTTTATGTATACCTTTCCTAGTCTTTCTTTTATGTCGCAGGGTTAAAACCAAGAAATAGTTGTTATTTTCCCGATGTTTTCTAACGTTTTCAATAAAACCTTCCTGTAGAAGTATTTTAACAATGTTTTCAGTCATATTAGTAGATATTATTCGAACAGTTTCTTTTTTGTTCATGTCAGCATTTCTTATCGAAGTTATTATATCGCCAATAGTGTCTCTACCCATACTATAATTATTTTTGTCCTCCAATTTTGTTTTGATATAATCAACATGCTTTTTTATGAATTATTAAATATATACTTGAGACACAATTCGTTAATTGATTGATCTATTTCAAATACCTTACTATATCAGAATTTCATCTATTAATATTTATAATACCTCAGGAGCTAATGAGACTATTTTAGTAAAATTTAACTGTCTCAACTCTCGAGCAATTGCACCAAAAATCCGAGTTCCTTTTGGATTTCCTTCTTGATCAATGACAACCGCTGCATTGTCATCATATCGTATTATCATACCGTTGTCACGTTTGAGTTCTTTACGTGTACGTACAATTACAGCTCTAATTACTTCTGATTTTTCTAGAGGCATATTGGGCACTGCTTCCTTGATTACTGCAACAATAACGTCACCAATACGAGCATATTGACGATTACTAGCCCCTAAGATTCGAATACACATTAATTCTCGAGCCCCACTATTATCCGCTACATTCAAAAGGGTCTGAGGTTGAATCATATTTTATCTGTTCTTTCAATGCAAAGAGTGAAGGAAAAAAGAAATATTATGTGTCCAGAAATCCAAAAATCCTCTTTATTGTATTTTTATACCTAACATTTCTTTGCTTTGGTTCTACATCCTTATTTCGCAATAACAAATTGAGTTCGTATAGGCATTTTGGACGCAGCTATCTCAATAGCCGCTCTTGCTATAGTTTCCGATACCCCACTCATTTCATAAAGTATTCGACCTGGTTTAACAACGGATACCCAATATTCAGGGGAACCTTTCCCCGAACCCATACGTGTTTCCGCGGGTCTTAGTGTAACAGGTTTGTCAGGGAATATACGTACCCATATTTTTCCACCACGGCGTGCGTATCGCGTCATTGCTCTCCGACCGGCTTCTATTTGTCTAGCTGTGATCCAAGCGGGTTCAAGTGCCTGAAGAGCATATCTTCCGAAACAAACGTGACTGCCTCGGTAAGATATTCCTTTCATTCTTCCTCTATGTTGTTTACGGAATCTGGTTCTTTTGGGGTTATAGTTGATGGTTCTTTTTTAATTCCATCTCTACTGCAGAACTGGACATGAGAATTTCTTCTCATCCAGCTCCTCGCGAATAAAATAATGCAATAATATTCATATTATATACGTATTACTTTATTAAAATATGAAATTCAATCATGGTATTTTTTGATTAATAAAAAGCTGTATTTGTATTATATATATATAATAAATAGTCAAACTAGAATTATACGCCTCTTTCTAAATTGAGATTGTTATTGTAATGAATTCTTTTTTCATTTTCATTTTTTTTTTACCTTTTTTACATTTATTGAATCACAAAAATTTGTTAATCCAGTAAAAGTAAATAAAAAAAAGAGTTTCGCGGGCGAATATTGACTCTTTTCTCCTTCATTCGTGGGGATCACGCGCTATGACCGCTCAGAATAAATGGGTTCCAGGTTCGTTCCGCCATCCTTCCCTATGAATTATTAGGATTCGTTTTCATTCAATAGAATCTTATGCAGTCACGGGTTCCGTCGTTCCTATAGCTTCTACGCTAATGGTTAGGCCTGAACTTTGCAATGGAGCTACTAATTAAATTATTCTTTTTTTAGTCAATTTCCTTAGTTTCTATTAACTTGGGCTCTTTGCTTTTTTTTCTTATGAGTATTGATGCTTTATCACATTGCTTTTTATTCTTATTAGATAATTCAGAGGCCATACATATTGAAATCATATTATATCATTGATATTTTTCTTCTCTCTTTCTATCACCCTCCCTTTTATCTACATCCCTTTGTTAGAATTCTTAATTTAATCGAATTTCTCATAATCCGATTTTTTAGCGAATAAGATTTCAGTTGCTACAACTAGATGATCCATGGATCATATAGTGACTGTTTTGTGGGATCTTGACAATACGAAGCAATAAGCTGGTTTTTAGTTTCTTTCTTTTTCTTTTTTCTATAGTTACTAGCGCATAGTTCCATAGTGTAGGAGTTAGTCAGTTTTTTTAATCCCAACTTGAAAGAAAAAACCAACGAGTCACACACTAAGCATAGCAATTATACCAAATGAAACGGTTAATCGAATTTTTATTTAACCCTATAGAAATAAAATGAGTTTTTTTTTGATTGAACGGAAAAAATGCTAATTTTTTCATTTTTAGTTCTATTACTGGTACTAGATGTAATTGTAATATAATAGCAAGACAAAAAAGGGTCTATTTATTAACCTTGTACCTTGATCTTGATTGATTATTATTCCTCGTCTACAAATATCCAAATTTTTATGCCTAATACCCCATAGATAGTTCGAACCGTATAGGAACAATAATCAATTTTAGCACGAATGGTTTGTAGGGGAACTCTACC